TTGACCAATTCGAAAGATCATTCGATGTAGTTGAAATAACTGAATTAGGGGATGTTTGGTCAAGTAATGGAAAATCAATCAAATTCATAACTGTCTCAATGTAATCTTTTCCTTCTTTTTTCTTTTTTTGATTGTCTGAATATTCAGCTAAGACCATTCCAATGCTCCTTTTCGCCATGCATAAACTGAACCAACAATTAGGATAAGCACGAAAATTAAAGCTTCTATAAATACGGATACACCCAATACATCGAAACTCATTGCCCATGGATAAAGAAAGACCGTTTCAACATCAAAAACAACAAAAACTAGAGCAAACATGTAATAGCGGATTCGGAATTGTACCCAAGCGTCTCCCATGGGTTCTATACCTGATTCATAACTAGAGAGCTTCTCTGGTCCTTCACTAATCGGAGCTAAAACTCCGGAAATTACAAATGCCAAGATAGGAATAGCACCTGATATTATTAGAAATGCCCAGAAAATATCATATTCGTGAAGCAGAAACATAAATATTACTCCTATTAATATGGCATAGGCTGAATTATTCGATTTGAATTGAAATTGTCAATTCATCCAGAACTTCTTAGGCGAAAAAAGAAAATTTTTTGATCAAACCCGCATAGTTTAGAGTTTGTTTTCTATAGGGCATGTCTTGTTTAAAGATTCATACAACGGAACCCCACTTATATTTATTTTGCATTTAGATTCCATTTACATATAGTGTAGATATAGGATGCTCTTACACAAACAAAACTCTCTTACTTTGTCTCGGTTTCTCCCTAAAACAAAATAGAATAAAGTAATTAAATACAAATACTAAAATAGTATATAAATATACTCTAACTATAATAGTAATAAATAATACTACTAATATCTATCATATTAGTATAACTATGTTTTTGTTTTTATAGTTTAGTTAATTTTATTTCGAATTTCCAATGGAATTCATATATATTTATATTATATATTTATAATTTATATTCGAATTTCATTTCCATTGGGGTAAAATGACTAGGGATTTCTAGCATATTCTACTTGAAGTATTCTTTTCATTAAAATCCAGGTAGAAAATTCGTTGCTTCTATTGATTCGATAGGAATACATAAACATAATCTAATACATCGAACGATTCTATTCTATTTTATCTACCTTCTTTGATCCTAGATTTCATCTCTATTTTCCTTACTTTATTGATTTGATTCAATCCGTTGAGTTGCGAGGAACCTTTACATATAACAACTCATATCTTTCTATACCAAAAAAATGAGAAACTTGGAATCTGTACTATACTCGCGGATCCTCTCAGAAATAAAAAGAATCGAGTACTAAAGAAAGACCGCGATTTGGGAAGAACAAATGGGTTGGGTTTCGCTACAAAAGGGGTTTGTTTTGGAGCAAACTTACACTACACAATGAAAGATAGCACAGAGTGATAGAATCAGTCATCAGTGGAATCATAAATGATCTACATAAGATACTTCTAATAGAAAAGAAAGAATCACACATTGTTGAACAATTCGATAGACCAAATCCCAAAACCGACCCAACTCATAGAATACAGAAGAAGGAACATTGATACATTAGGGACCAATTCATTATCTCTGCATTATATTTGAAACAACCAATTTGATTATTGTTCGGCCAAAAACTAATTAGTCGGAGTCGGGGGACTTCTACAAATACAAGACCAACAAAAGAATAGGTACTAGATCCGTGTAACTTAAGTATTGTATTCGACTTGATTGGGTCAGAATGCAGTTTTTAGACAGAATCATGTCATGATTTTCACTTCATAAATTGACTGGGATTGGGTATACCAAAACAAAAATATATCAGTAACTTTTTGATCATGGACAGGAAAAAAGTCATATGTAATTCATCTATGAAGATTAATGAAAAAGGATAGGTATTTTATCCGAGATTTTGCAAATAGCGATTGGATCTGTTGGAATGAATTATTGTTTTTATTTTACTGTCCTTATGTATTGACATGGGCATGTGGTAATGCTTTCATTTCTATGGATAAAGGAACCTGTCATGTCAGTCCATAAACAAGTACTGATGAAGAAATGAAAACTATACTAAACTAAAATAGAATGTCTATACAAAAAAAAATGAAATGTGTTAGGGCTATACGGACTCGAACCGTAGACCTTCTCGGTAAAACAGATCAAACTGATTATTATCAAAATGATTCGAACTGTTTCAAAGACCCAACATGCATTTTGTTGCATTGGGCTCTTTCATCAACTGATTAATGTAAAGATCAGTTAGTCCACCATATTTTTTCTTTACAGGAAGATAATAAGATGGCTCCATGTGCTCTGCGATTCATCATTTGTATTCTGATCTAGGAGCAATACCAAAGTGTTTCAAAGAAGGGTTGCCTTGACTTAGGTCTGCCTCCGGCCTAGATCAACCTAAGTTAAATGGAGTCTCTATCGCTCCGCTGCAAGAGTCAAATATGAGACTTCATACACCTTAAAGTTCATAGGAC